AAGGAATAGAGACTTTTCAAATCAAATCCGAGGATTGGCATTCGATTGCTGTCATTTTATATGTATACGGTTACAATTATCTACGCTCCCAATGTGCCTATGATGTAGCACCAGGCGGATTGTTAGCTAGTGTGTATCATCTTACCAGAATAAAGTATGGCGTGGATCAACCAGAAGAGGTATGCATAAAAGTATTTGCCACGAGGAGGGATCCTAGAATTCCTTCTGTTTTCTGCGTTTGGAAAAGTGTGGATTTTCAAGAACGGGAATCCTATGATATGCTGGGAATCTCTTATGATAATCATCCACGTTTGAAACGTATTTTAATGCCTGACAGTTGGATAGGATGGCCTTTGCGTAAAGATTATATTGCCCCCAATTTTTATGAAATACAAGATGCTCATTGAATGATAAAAAACGAATCTTCACTTCGACAATTCTATAGATTCAAGGCTCTCTTCGAGATTAAACATAGGAATTGAGGTCTCATTTGGATTATGGAGAGTCTAAGAAAAAAAGACAATACAATTAGGGATTCATTGGGATTCTCAAATTGGAAAGATACTTAGTTCGGATGATCCAAGCCAATGGGATGAAACACATGAGTTCTACATCATGAACTTTGTATTGTGCACATCACTTAGCCGGGCTCTAGGAAAGTCATGTAATGTAGGAGGAAACAAAAAGAGAATCTCAAAAAAAATACAAAGGAATGAAAGGATATAGGAGTCGTTTTTTTGTATCGATATCTGAACTGAATCTTGTCTCTTCGTAGCCTTCAACTCCGTTAGACGTTTGAGTCTTTCAACCAACTAAACCCTTCGAATAGGTATAATTAATAACATTATTTTTGACGGAGAGGATAAAAATAATAAAAAAGAATAGAAAATAGAATCGACTTTTTTAGATACTTTGTCTAATAAACTCTTTACCCATCTAGAAAATAGATGGGGTATATCTCGAAAAAGCGAGATGGCTAATCCTGTGTCAGGAACCAGATTTGAACTGGTGACACGAGGATTTTCAGTCCTCTGCTCTACCAGCTGAGCTATCCCGACTATTCCCGATGTTCTATCCTCATTTTAGGAGATAACTTAAGTCTATGTCAATTGAAAGGGTATTACAAAGTCTCAGCCAGGTCTATCATTTTTTGGATCAGCAAAAGGACAACTTGGAAAGTTTCAGTATGAATAAGAATATCTATCGTGAATCATTCAAATCGGGATTCCTTGCTCTGTTCATTTGTACATGTATGAGATATATCATATATCTTGGGATAAGAGAAAAAGCTTTCCGCTCCGATCAGCTTCTAAAAGAGTCGGGTGAATGCCAAAGATAAGGAATTTGACACCGCTAACGAAAAAGGATAAAATCTAAAGAAAGAGTTAGACAGGCTTTTTGGGGATAGAGGGACTTGAACCCTCACGATTTTGAAAATCGACGGATTTTCCTATTACTATAAATTTCATTGTTGCCGGTATTGACATGTAGAATGGGACTCTATCTTTATTCTCGTCCGATTAATCAATTCTTCAAAAGATCTCTCAGACTGGGGAGTGAATGATTTGTCTATTCTTTCTTGAATATGGAATATATTACACAATAATATAAAAAATACAGATTCGAGGCGTCATTAATCTTTTGATATTTCATAGGATTTCAGTACGCATACCTTACCTATATATAGTAGATAGGCTTATCCTTCAACCTTTCGGAAGTTTCGCTAAAAGGATTTCTCTATCAACGCAACACAATCAACTCCATTCGTTAGAACAGCTTCCATTGAGTCTCTGCACCTATCCTTTTTGATTTTCGCTTTCTGAACCTTTGGTTATTGTCAGAAAACCGGATTTGGCTCAGGATTGCCCATTTTTATTCATTCCAGGGTTTCTCTGAATTTGAAAGTTATCACTTAGTAAGTTTCCATACCAAGGCTCAATCCATTAAGTCCGTAGCGTCTACCAATTTCGCCATATCCCCTTTTTGGAATTAGGATCGCACTGTGATGTCCTTTCCCCTTTTCTTTCATTTATACTGAAACCATTGCATTTATTAGATACCTATTTCTATCTCAAAAAAGTGTTTTCTGAGCTTTTATTTCGTGTCTATCTTCTTTCATATTCTCTAGGAAGATTCTATTTGGTCCAATCAAAAACGATTTTATCATTTATCTATCTCCAATTCAATATAAGCGGATACACACCCTATATATATCTATCGCGTCCGATCACTTTTCTATTCAATTTCAAATACTTAAACGGTCGATTTTTTCGTCCTAACTTCCACCTTTACGAATGAAAGCGCAGGAATGTCTCATTAGTTATAACAAATCAGTCCATTCACAAATTAGAATTCGAAATATAGAGGATATGGAATCCAATCGAGAAGTATAATAAAAAGAATGTCAAATGGCAGTTGAATTCAAAAATGAAAAAAAAAAAAAAAAAAAATTTTGAATATTTAAGAATTTCTTAGTCACTAAGATATAATGTATATATTA